TGATTCCACACAGTGCATAACCACAAGGATAAGCTCACATTAACCCGTCAAATTGGATGGAAGGGAGTATCGAGAACTAAATTTTAGTATGTAATAATTCCTAGTTCTCTATTTCTGGAAGGAAATACTGTATCTCAATAAGATTGAGAAAAAGAAATCTGATTCATCGTTCTATATCGAGAGATGTAGAACGCAAAAACGTGCGGTACTTTTTGGAGAGAGAAAATAGAATGAAGAGAATAGAAAGATTCTCGAATCATGAAATCCAAATTATCCTACTTCCAAAGAATCGACCGAGAAGCCGTATGAGGTGCAAATCTCATGTACGGTTTTGTAGAGTGACAGTAAACAGAACTTGTCAACTTTTCCAATATTAACCCCAAAAAACCAAACTCTGCCTTACGTAAAGTTGCCAGAGTACGATTAACCTCCGGATTTGAAATTACTGCTTATATACCTGGTATTGGCCATAATTTACAAGAACATTCTGTAGTATTAGTAAGAGGAGGAAGAGTGAAAGATTTACCCGGTGTAAGATATCACATAGTTCGAGGAACCCTAGATGCTGTCGCGGTCAAAGATCGTCAACAAGGGCGTTCTAGTGCGTTGTATATTCTTATCTAAGACTTGTATTTATGATACCATGTGAATGGCTATAAACATGGGAAGTATATGGCTAACTTCATAACAAACGTTGTGTAAGGGGACTAGAGCAGGCTACCATAAAACAAAGTCTAAGGTTCAATAGTGAAATTATTTGATAAGTTTTCCCCGACTTTTTGTCAAAAAATACCTTGACCTTTTAGAACAGGTTTGAATCAATTAGCAATGATTTGGAATTTGAAACAGTTTTTTCTACACTATAAACCTAAGGACTTGATTGTATAGATATGGAAAATACAAGATTTCCGGTCATAGCAAAAGAAAGGAAACGGATACTCAATGAAGAGTGAGTAAACATCATTATATGCATAATAGATCTCATCTATGCAGATAGAATCATGTAGAAAGCCGTATTCGGCGAAAGTTGTATGTACGGTTTGGAGGGAGATCTTTCATACCAGGGGTCCACCCTACAATATGGAGTCAAAAAGCCGAAAAAAAAGTGATTCCTTTTTAGCCTTTATGAAATAGAATTTAGAACCCCTTTTCAAACTCATGTCACGACGAATTAGTGCAAAAAAAACAAAAAGAACGGAAAATTTCGATCCAATTTATCAGAATCGATTAGTTAACATGGTACTTAATCGTATCCTGAAACATGGAAAAAAATCATTGGCTTATCGAATTCTTTATCGAGCCATGAAACAGATTCAACAAAAGACAGAAAAAAATCCACTATTGGTTCTACGACAAGCAATAAAGGAAGTAACTCCTCGTCTAATAGTAAAACCAAGACGTAAAGGTGGATCGACTTATCAAGTTCCCCTTGAAATAAAACCTAAACAAGGAAAAGTACTTGCTATTCGTTGGTTATTAGAGGCATCTCGCAAACGGCTGGGTCCAAATATGGAGTCCAAATTCAGTTCTGAATTGATAGATGCTACTAAAGGGAAAGGCACAGCTATCCGCAAAAAGGAAGAGACTCATAAAATGGCAGAGGCCAATAGAGCTTTTGCGGATTTTTAATCCATAAAAAGGGTAGATCTAACTAAGATCTTAGTCTTAGTTAGATCTACCTATCCTGCCTGATTAGATTAGAAAAAGCTTCTCGATCTCATTTATAAAATCTTTTGGAGATTTGAAGAAATTTGTAATACAAGATGAAAACTTAATCTTCTTCAAGCCTTGATGGTGAAATGGTAGACACGCGAGACTCAAAATCTCGTGCTAAGCGCGTGGAGGTTCGAGTCCTCTTCAAGGCATACATGATTTGCTTATGGAATGAGCCAAAGAATGGTCAACAAGGCAGAGCCTTTTTTACAAAAAGGATTCCGACGATACGATCTGACCCGACTTTTTCCAAGGTTTTATCTTAGAGAATCGTGTACCGAATTGGGGCAATCCCAAAGCTCATTATGGTCAACATGAAATATGTAGAAAACCAACCTAGTCATTCCGTTATTACAATAATTTGTTCTCAGAGCAGATACCAACAACCATTTCATATGTGTATTTATGTATTTATCGAGATCTCTTTCATCTTTCTTTAATTCTTTCAATTCCAGATCTATCCGATTTTTCGAAAGAAGAGATGTGGAATCCTGTTGTAGAAATGAAGTGTTTCATTTCATTCGCAAAAAGCCATTTCGTTTTCAACAATGTCTTTGTCATTTGATTCAATAACATTCTGTTAGAAAGGAACAGATTTAATAAATATTGATAATTCTCTGAGAGAATATTAGAAAGAAAAAGTTCATTGGGTACTGAACGATTGGTTTCAAGAGATCTTTGGCGATCAATTACCAAGTCCCAGCGGTCACTTTGGCCCCGCGGATTTTCAATCAACCAGCGGTGATACAGAGCTAAAGGACTGTCCATGTGTACGTGTAGAATTTGCGATTTCATACCCTTTCCTTGAATGCGTTGCAAAGCCTCGATATGGGGTTCCTTCTGTTGAGAAACGAGAACATCTCGTTTCTTCTTTTTTCTTTTTGTTTTTTCTTCTAATTCTTCTAAACAAGGAATAGAAAGGTTCCGGTTGGTCATCACAGTAAATCTACGAAAAAGCCTTTTTGAATGGAAAAGTGGTGGTTTTTTGGTTTGATCTATTCTTATTAAACAGGCATAAGCTCCACTGGTATAAAGCCTTTGCATCAGTTCTTCATTGGAAAACACTTCTTCGTCTGAAAACAAAACGTCCGGATCCTCTTGGATTAGAAAGGAGTCCCAAACAAACCGTCTTCCACGAAAAAGCACTGGTTTATTAGAAGATTGACATTGCATTGATTGATATTGCAATGGATATTGCATTGGATATCCAGATTGACTTCTGAACGGTTCCAAAAACTCTTGAAATGATAGATTTTCCAAATCCAACCGTAGTTTTTTGATCTCTTCCCGATACTTCCTATACTCCGTCGTAACCCCCCTTTTTTCTAAGTTGAACTTCTTAGACTTATACTGGAGCATACGAAGATGATTTTCAAACTTTTGAACGAAAATCCGCCTTTCTTGAAACAATCTGACTTGCTCCGGCAATCCCAATTCATTGAATGTTTTTATCCGATCAAATCGATTACTGCGAAGAAAACTAAGACGCCAGATCCTAGGAGACGAAACCAATGATTCATCGAATTCTTCATCCTTTTGGAGTTGAGCATCTAGACCTATTTCATGAACTAGAGACGAAAACCCTGTTCGCATCGTATACTGATGATTTTTCGTTTTGCGCAGAGGATCGAATGGTGGGATTTGATTCTTATCAGACTTACCTCGATATATTCCTAACCACGGAAACTCCACCAGAAGACTTTCTAAAAGACTAGAAGCTAGATGGAAATCATGTTCAACGAGTCTATCGAGAGGAGTCCAATTCTCTTGATTTGGTTCCGATATCAGCAACCAAGAATCCCGAGCAGCTGATCCGGCCAAGCAACCCAAAATAGGAGGGAGTATAGTGAATTCCTTGATAGTTGTTTCGGCAATCGAAGGTTCTAAATACCATTTAGACAAATAATAAAAATTTTTTTTCCAAAAATCTTTTGCCATAGGTACAGGAGAAAATTTCGTTCTAAGTGTAGTTTGTAGAATAGCCTTTCCTATCTTATAGGGAAGTCTTTCATGATGTTTTAGAACGGATACAACACCCTGATTTATAGATCGTAAACCCCAAGTTTGCCTATAAAGAGACAATCGAATTGTATTCGTGTCTATAACGTATTTTTTTCGCAAACAACTAATTGCTACGGTTTCATTGACAAGTCCTGCCAGGTCTCGTGCCTTATAACCTATGGTTCTAGATCCAAAATCATCGAGGTAGAACAATTCTTTGTTCAAAAAAAATCTTTTCCTACGTAAAAGAATAGAAAATTCTTTTTCTCGTTGGGATACAAGAAGCATCCGAATATTGATGAATTGACCCAATCGATTTGGAGTCATTAGATTTGGATCGACTTTTCTAGGAATATGCGTCGAAGCAATAAAAACAATATTTCTTCTACTAGTAAAACTGTTCTCATCACAGCTATCCATATGGTCCAATAAGCGATGAAGCAACGCCTTCTTCTTGATGATGATATCCATCTTGATGATAGAAGTGCGAGTATTCCGTTCCAATACATGAATGTTTGGGATCCATATTATGCAAGGAGACATTATTTCTGCCATTGTCAAAGTCCGATGGAATTGAGAGAAAGTTTTCCCAAAGAACCATTCCAGATTGATTTTTATTAAAGGAATATAAAAGTCTGCTGCTAGACTTTGGACCAAATAGGATCGACCAGTTTCCTCAGGACCTATCAGTAAAATCCCCTTGGAAAGGGATGGTCCTAATAATAAAGGAGGAGTTTTTCTAGCTTTAGAAAATAGGTTTTGGTTAGATTTGGCAATCTTCTGATAAAAAGCGAAGAAGACCCATTTTTCTGCTAAACGATCAAACCTGTAATTCATTATATTTTTTTGCGAAATGTCAGATAAATATCGTAAGTACATAAACCCCGGCTCTTCCGTGGTTTGATAACCTTCGAAGATAGAATGCCTGTAGGTAAAATTCGATTCAAATTGAGAATTTTGAGAGAGTTCTTTTTCTGTTCTTAGAAGCAGAAGTAGATCAATTGTATCTTTCTTCTTCTCTTTTTTATTATTATTATAATCATCTGATGATAATCTTGATGAAAAAAAAGATGGAATTTTCGAGTTTCCACCACTGGGCTTTGCGATTACGAAGTCGAATATTGTCACGGATCGATCGAATGCACGCGGATTCTTCTTGTGACTTATTAGTATGAAAAAATAAGTCATTCTAAGCCTCATCAACCAATACCATTCCCGGAGGTTTGACAAAAAGCAAACAATTTGATTTAGAATTCTAAAGGCGAACCAAAAAGTAAACCCCTCTTCATATTTATGTGCATCCAACTGCGTCCAAATTGGTTCATCCTTCTTAGCCAAAATAGTAAAATGAGAAAAATCATAATTATTAGATTTAGAAAAAACAGAATCATCATCACTAGTAGAACCGAAGATTTGTTTTGTCCAATCCCTTATTTCCTCCGGGTACTCAAAGCTATTAGAAGTATCAATAGCAGCCAAATAAGGAACAACACAAGTACTTCTTTCGAAGATTGGTTTGACTAAATCCAGTATTACCGAATCGATTGGTTCTACCCAATCCGGTTTTTCCAAAGAATCCTTCGGGTACTCGCTATATCTTTTTATTTCCATCCACCATTGTCGTAGCAAAGCTGGATCCGAATGTAGTCCGAACTCGAGAAAATTCAACTGTATCAGTAAAGAAATCCAGTTGAAGAAAACAACGAAAAAATACGGAAAAAAGAAAAACACAAGGACGAACCACAAGAGAATGATCCAAGACTCCCCGTCCTTCCTTGCTAATCGCAAGAGTTTCCATATCGACTTTTTCTTGATGAGTTCTTCGATCACGAGCTCCCCGTGAGAAACTAACCAAGGAACCAACTCATTCAGAGGCGGATGAAGTCGAATCCTTCTCCAATTCCGTTGTATTTTGGATTGTAGAATGAACCATACTTCATGAGAAAGTGCCCGCAAGATATTCTTCGATCTATGCCTAATATCTTGCCAAATAGATACTATTTGGTCACAGCTATATAGCAATATATACGGAAAAGTATCAAAAAGTGTATCCCCAAAGTATTTCCACCATATAGAAGTAAAAAACCATGGCATATACATTTGAAGCAAATTCCATTTGGAAAAATGAGTATCAATCTTATATATCTCTTGTTTATTAACGAGTTCATGAAAACAATGTGGTGAACGGCATGAGAAAATCTTTCGTTTCTCTTTCCATGAAAAACAAAGCTTATCTAGAGCTTTGTTTTCCGCTATGTTTTGGAAACTCTCTGTTGAACTAGACTTGGTAAACATGTCTGGAATCTGATGAAATATTTCCTGGTTCTTATTCGGAAAGATTTCCGATAGGAAATCATCTTTATAGGATTGAGTTTGAATCAAACTCGTGTTTGAACTGAAATTTTTCGGAGACTGATCAAGATTTTTTTCTTCAAAATCAAAATAAGATCTATGGAAATTTTCCAAATTGACTACTTGGAATCTTGGTAAAGGCGTTGTACAAATCTCTTCGATCGAGGCTCTGTTGTCATGAACAAAAGGATTCCATCGAGTTAATAACTCGTACAATTCATAGATTAATACATATGTTTTGTCACTACTTCGTTGTAAATACTTAGGTAAAAATATGTCGGATACTTGGGACTCTATGAGTGAAACAGCCTCTTTCTCCGATTGAACAGGTATTATTTCATCAAGCGACAAAGAAAACATATTGTTGCAGATGGGCAAAAGATGGAAATGGAATAATTGTACATATGTAAGATTCTTTTGAATTCTTTCTTCTATATAAGAAGGTAATCTTTTCTTATAATTGGACCGAGGATGACGTAAATAATCCAAAATTTGAAGTGTATTCGCTTTGTCAAAAGCAGCTCTCAATGAACTTTGATTCGATAGTTTTACAGGATTCACCCAATTGTCTCGATATATCGTCGAAAAATCCGTGTTATACAACGAATTGCTTTCATTATCAAAAATGTCCATAATCCATGGCTCATTCCAAGCAATTTTTGCTATTGTTCCTTCATCGATCTTTGAGACTTTTGTCTGGTTATCCAACCACTGGATTTTGGGTTTAACGATTCGAACAAGAAATTCTCTAAACCACCACGGATAGACTACTTTGTCCTCAGGGCCGCACTGAGAAAGGAAAATAATCAAATCCGAAATGAGTTTATCAATATAAGGAGAAATGTCTATGGAAATATCGATGTTGTTCCATAAGTTCTTCATTTCCGTCTCTTCCGGAGCGTAAAACAGAATCAAAGCAATCTTAAGAAATATTTCTTTAATACATAATTCCTTTGGATCGAAACAAACAAGATGGTTCGAATACTTTTGTAAGTATTCGAATTGATCGGACCATTTGTATACATGCAATTTCTGATTGATATATTTCGAAGTTCTAAGAATCAAACAATCTAACCATTCTTTCTGACCTTTTCTCCAATTTAATGAATGCTGGTTCATTGTATTTTTCATTCCATTATTCCAATTTGAAAGAATGTCATCTATTGGAAATACCCAAGCCTGAGTGCGCGTGTTCATTAAATGGAATGTATTTTCCCCTACGGGGAAAATCGATACGGTTTGGTTGATTATTCGATCGAAAGAATCATTCTCTTTCTCAGTCATATTGAACCATGGATTCTTCCATTTTTTTCTGTGGTCGAAAATCTGATTCCCTAATCTGTTCTTGTGAAGTTCATAGAATAGACTCTGAGCGAAGGCAAATGTATTATTAGCAGAAACCTGATTAGGATTAGTCAGTAATAGAGTGAATCGATCTGTTCTTTTTAGGACGATTGGTTTCAATCGACAAAAATGGAATAGGCGCTCTTTGCAGAATGAAGAAAAAAAGAGATTCCAAGACGAACTGTTTCTAACTCGACTACAAAGGAATTGGTTTATATCCCTCTGATTTTGTCTAATCGTAGTACATCCAGGATCTGATGAAATAGCCAATTTCGGATTTGGAAATTTCGTTTTGATATTCCAGAAATCCGCTCTCCTTTTCCTTTCTAATCTTCTCAAATATTGAAAAACATTTTGTTGTCTTTTCCAACATTGGAAATTTTCCACGGGCTCTTTAGTGGTACGAGAAACCATATATTCATCTATTGACAATATGTCAAAAACAGAATAACGAATTGTTTTTGTCCAATTCTCAATGAATTTTTTTGTTTCTTTTGAAAATGAATTCTCTTTTATAGACGACCTTTTGGTTTCTTTCAATACTTCTTTCGGCCAAGACATTGGAAAATTTCCTGGACACGCGTCATACCCATTTGAAAATTTTTCCAATTGGCTAGATTTTGGAAAAAACAAAAAAAGATGCGAAAAGATCCACAAATTTCTAGTGAAATTGGCTTCCGATGATGTTTCATTTCGAATTTCCATGGAGTTATATATAGGATCAAATAGATTGATCGAATAGTATTTGTTTCTTTCAATCAGACTTTTCTTTTTTAGGTTATATATAAGGACTGGTAATGTAAGTAATACTACAACTTTGCTTTTGGAACTACAACTACGTAGATCCCGTAAAAGTAACGTACTGAGAATCCGAAAGTCAAAGAACTTAATAAGACGTTCTCGATGGGACAAAATTTGAGTAAAAAACCTCACCAAAATCAATTCAGTCCATGGATCGAATGAAGAGCTTTGTATTTGTTTGAAAAAGTTTAACCACCAGGTCAAGAGGCTTGATATGGGTTGTTTAATTCCGGACTCTCTTGGACATTTTCCCGAGGTCCTTTCTTCCGAGATCCAGAGTCTGCTTTTTTGTTCTTGTATCATTGGTTTTTGCCCTCTTTTACAATTCTATATTTTATTACGTGAAATATGGATAGATCCCTCTCAATTCCATATAATAAACCATTGGATTTTTTCGAAAGGTTTTTTGACTAGTTTTTGGTTTTCTGGAAAAGGTAGAATGATCTTTGTGATGGATGAAAAGACATAAAATAAAATAAAAACCTTCGCACTTCATCGAACTTGCGTCAACGATCGAAAAATCGCAAACAACCAAATAAAAGATTATGGCCCGGGCGAACGACGGGGATTGAACCCGCGCGTGGTGGATTCACAATCCACTGCCTTGAGCCACTTGGCTACGTCCGCCCATAAAATCTATCTAATCAACATTACTTTCAAGAAAAGAGTTGTTTTCTGTTCATCCTACGGAATGTGGGCGACTTATTCCAGGAAATCCAACAGGAAATCCAAGTGTTGCAAGATCGGTACTCACTCCCACAAGTTTTTCCGTTGCATTTTCTATGTTTGGCATGATTGGGATATGAGTACTTGGCTACCCTAAGTCGATACTCACTCATATTATCGAATGAATTGATTATTCCGGATGAGCTTTTCTCCAGCATCCATGGCTGAATGGTTAAAGCGCCCAACTCATAATTGGCGAACTCGCGGGTTCAATTCCTGCTGGATGCACATATCTAATTCAAATTCCTTATATATCCTCAAATACAACAGTAAAAAACTCGATATCTTATAATGTGGATATGAACAAAGACAGATAAGGTACCAAACCTCCTTTAGAGGTTTGGTACGATGAAAGGAATACCTAGAATTCTATCTAATTAACCATCTATAGAATTGAATTCCATTGATGCCAAATCAAGAGGAAAATTGTGAGCATTGCGCTCATGCATAACTTCCATACCAAGATTAGCACGATTAATTATATCAGCCCAAGTATTAATAACACGACCTTGACTGTCAACTACAGATTGATTGAAATTGAATCCATTCAAGTTGAACGCCATAGTACTAATACCCAAAGCAGTAAACCAGATACCTACTACGGGCCAAGCCGCTAAGAAGAAATGTAAAGAACGAGAATTATTAAAACTAGCATATTGGAAAATCAATCGACCAAAATAACCGTGAGCCGCGACAATATTATAAGTTTCTTCTTCCTGACCAAATTTGT